AAAGTCTATTCCTTCTTGATTGAAAGGAATTCCTATGACTCCAATAAACAAAGTAAATAACAGCAATACAAGCATCGGAAATAGAATAGTATTGTCTGATTCATGGGGATAATAGAAAGGTCTTATGTTAAGTCCAAAATTTTCAACAGTAATAAAAGTTTGATTTCTTATATTATTACTAATTTTATATGGTTTCTTGCAAAAAACAGAACATCTTTTCCTATTATTCATTGTTAATAATGGTACTAACCCAAAATTTCTATTAAGTTTTTTGTTTTCTTCTTTACCCCATAAAGAAATTGAATACAAGGAGCTACTTTTTTTTCCACTATAATTTATAAAATAAGTGTTTAAATGTCCTTCAAAAGTAAGTAAATAAATCCGAAACATATAAAATGCGGTTAATCCCGCTGTTGAACAAGCTATTATTGCAAAAATTGGCGAAAACAACAAACTATCATTAAGAATTTCATCTTTAGACCAAAAACAAGCAAGGGGAGGAATACCACAAAGAGAAAGTGTTCCGACTAAAAAGGCCGTTTTTGTAATCGGCACATGTTTTGTCAAACCGCCCATAAGAATCATATTCTGACTTTTATCGGGAGAATATCCAACTACAGCTTCCATTGAATGAATAATGGATCCAGATCCTAAAAACAATAACGCTTTCGAATAAGCATGAGTAATCAAATGAAATAAAGCAGATCTATAAGACCCCATACCTAGAGCTAACATCATATAACCCAGTTGAGACATTGTAGAATAGGCTAAACCTCTCTTAATGTCTTTTTGAGCAAGAGCTAAAGTGGCTCCTAAAAGTACTGTTATTATACCTATCAACGATATTATATACATTATAGAAGGGATAACTATAAAAAGAGGAAGAAGACGAGCTACAAGAAAAATTCCCGCCGCTACCATAGTAGCAGCATGTATAAGAGCCGAAATTGGAGTAGGGCCCTCCATGGCATCGGGTAACCATACATGAAGAGGAAATTGTGCGGATTTAGCAACAGGACCCACAAATAATAGAAATGCACACAAAGTAAGGAATAAAGGATTTACTCTATTATTTAAAATTACATTATTTAATATTTCGAACAAATCCTGAAATTCAAAACTGCCAGTTATCCAAAAAAGACCTAAAATTCCTAATAATAAACCAAAATCCCCTATACGATTAGTTACAAAAGCTTTTTGACAAGCATTCGCTGCAATAGGTCGTGTGAACCAAAAACCGATTAATAAATACGAACACATTCCAACTAATTCCCAAAAAAAATAAATTTGGAGCAAATTAGAACTAGTAACTAATCCTAACATTGAAGTATTAAAAAAACCCATATAAGCAAAAAACCGCAGATATCCTTGATCATGAGACATATAATTGTCACTATAAATCAGAACCAAAATTCCAACACTTGTAATTAATATTAACATAATAGAAGTAAGTGGATCAATAAAGTAACCAAACTCAAAAGAAAATTCATTATTTATGGTCCAAGACCATACAGTTTGATGAATGCAACTTCTAAAAATTTGTTGAATAGATAAATAGAATGAAAAGATCATAACTATACTTAAAAAAAAAATACTCAGAAAAGTCCACATACGGCGAAGGTTTTTTGTTGCTGTCGGAAAAAGTAGAAGCCCAACCCCGAGTAAAATAGGTACTGGAAGTGGAATGAAAGGGATAATCCATGAATATTGATATGTATGTTCCATAAAATAAAAAATCCTTTTTATTTTATTCTTAAATTTTTTATTTCTTATTCACTGGTTTGTATATATATATTTTTTTTTTTTCAAGGGGGACAATACAAAAAAAAAAAGCACGTTATTTCAAACCTAAATATAAATTTTTGCGAATTAGTATAATCCTTCATAAATATTTGACCAGGAATATAGATTCAACTCAAAAATTTAAAAGTAATTAAATAATATTACTAAGTTACTGTCAACAAATTTATTTGTCTTTTTTTTTTTTTAGTACTACTAGTGATTTTAGGCAGATATATAAAAAGTAAATTATATCCCTATTACAATAATTTATATACATATATTATGAATATAACAAAGATTTACACGACAAAAAAATACTTAATATTAATTATATTTATATTATAAACTAAAAAAAGTTATTTGAGTTTGATTAGTTAGAATTATTAAGGAATGCTTTTTCCTTATGTATGGAATTTGTTGGTTATCTTACAGAACACTAAGTGATTTTTTTATATTATTATAGTCGATATTTTTTTACATATGCAGTGAATAACTTTCATAATCTTTTTTATATAATATCTATATTTTTTTTTATAATATATAATAAAATTTAAATTTGACAGAAAAAATCCCTCAATAGGGAGTAGGAAAGAATATAGTAATAAATGTCTTGGACATCCAATTATACCACTGAAAAACATTTTTGAATGGCAGTTCCAAAAAAACGTACATCTATCTCGAAAAAGCGTATTCGTAAAAATTATTGGAAACGGAAGGGATTTTGGACATCGTTGAAAGCTTTTTCATTAGGAAAATCACTTTCGACAGGTAATTCAAAAAGTTTTTTTGTACAACAAAATAAATAAAAACACGAGCATAATTATAATTAGCCTAATTTACAAACAAATTTTTTAGCATAAAAAAGGAACAAAAAAATTCCAAAAAGGGATTTTTATTTTGTCCATCACTAAGTTAAAAAAATAAAGATCTTGTATTTCCTATTAAAGAGGAAATACAAGATCTTTAAGCGAACTTAATAGGTTCTTAAATAGTTAAATTAAAATTTTTTCTTTTTTTCTTACACTTTTTATACCTTTCGAAATTTTTAGTTCTATGAATTATTATATTCTTTACTTGTTCTTTACGTGGCATCGACGTTCTAAAAAAAAAAAAAAAGATCTTAATTGAATTAAAACCAAAACTACCGATTTACACAAATTTTAATTAATGAAATCAATTGTAAATTCCATTGAATTTGCTTCTTCTTCTTTATTTAAATTTTCATCTCGACGATTGAATAAAAATTTGTTAGTATTGTTTTGAACAACTTGCCGCTATGGTGAAATTGGTAGACACGCTGCTCTTAGGAAGCAGTGCTATAGCATCTCGGTTCGAGTCCGAGTAGCGGCATAAGATCTGATAAAAGAGATATTATAAGTTTTATAATCCAATTAATACCCGACTCTTTTTTATAAAATAGGGTAAAACCTAGTATTAATTTTTTAATTTTTAACAAACTTTTATGATTTTTTCAATTTTAGAGCATATATTAACTCATATATCTTTTTCGGTCGTTTCGATTGTACTGACAATTTATTTTTTTACTTTATTAGTTAATTTAGATGAAATCATAGGATTTTTTGATTCATTAGATAAAGGAATCGTAATTACGTTTTTTGGTATAACAGGATTATTATTAACTCGTTGGATTTATTCAGGACATTTTCCATTAAGTAATTTATATGAATCATTAATTTTTCTTTCATGGGCTTTTTCAATTATTCATATGGTGTCCTATTTTAATAAAAAAAAAAAAAGAAACTTAAACGTAATCACTGCGCCAAGTTCTATTTTTATTCAGGTTTTTGCTACTTCAGGTCTTTTAAACAAAATGCCTCAGTCTGCAATATTAGTACCAGCTCTACAGTCCCAGTGGTTAATGATGCACGTAAGTATGATGATATTAGGCTATGGCGCTCTGTTATGTGGATCATTATTATCAATAGCTCTTATAGTCATTACATTTCGCAAAGTCGGACCCAGTTTTTTGAAAAAGAATATTAAAAAAAAAATTTTATTAAATGAATTTTTTTCTTTTGATGTACTTTACTCCCTAAACGATAAAAGTTCTACTTTACTTCAACAAAACATTAATTTTAGTTTTTCTAGAAATTATTATCGGTATCAATTGATTGAACAATTAGATTATTGGAGTTTTCGTATTATTAGTCTTGGATTTATCTTTTTAACCGTCGGCATCCTTTCAGGAGCTGTATGGGCTAATGAGACATGGGGCTCATATTGGAATTGGGATCCAAAAGAAACTTGGGCATTTATTACTTGGACCGTATTCGCAATTTATTTACATATTAAAACAAATCGGAATGTTAGGGGTCTAAATTCTGCAATTGTGGCTTCTATAGGCTTTCTCTTAATTTGGATATGCTATTTTGGTGTCAATCTTTTAGGAATAGGTTTACATAGTTATGGTTCATTTACATCGAATTAAATAAAACATTAACAAAAAAAGAAAGTAACCCAAATAAAAAAGAATAGCTTATATATATAACCTTACATTAAGTTAATAAATAGAATTTAGTTTTCGAGTAATAAATAATCAAGAACCTTTTGAATCAAGTAGTACAATGATTCAAAAGGTTCTCACAATGCAAAGACCAAAGATTTCTGATTACAATTAAATTTAATGCTTGTTTTTTTTCTGAAAACTATCCATAAAAATAATTAGATAAAATGGCTTCAACCTTGTCACTTGCTAATGAGAGCACAAAATCAGGATAAATCCCAATACCAATTATGGGTATAAGAATAGAGATTGAAAGAAATAACTCTCGGGGTCCAGAATCAAAAAAAGAAACGTTTTTAATATTAATTAACTTATATCCATAGAACATTTGGCGTGACATAGATAATAAATAGATAGGCGTTAATATCATTCCAATTGCCATTACAAAAATAATTAAAATTTTTGTAATTAAGAAATATTTTTGGCTGGTAAGTATTCCAAAAAAAACTATCAATTCTGCAACAAAACCACTCATGCCCGGTAATGCAAGGGAGGCCATCGACAAGATAGTGAACATTGTAAATATCTTTGGAATGGAGAGAGCCATCCCACCCATTTCATCAAGATAAATAAGGCGAATTCGATCATAACTCGTTCCTGCCAAGAAAAAAAGCGCAGCGCCAATAAATCCATGAGAGATTATTTGTAAAATAGCTCCGTTAAGTCCGGGATCTGTTATCGAACCAATACCTATAATTATAAAACCCATATGAGATACAGAAGAATAGGCTATTCTCTTTTTTAAATTACGTTGGCCGGGAGATGTTGAAGCTGCATAAAGTATTTGGATTGTACCGACTACCATCAACCAAGGCGAAAACATAGAATGGGCGTGAGGTAATAATTCCATATTTATTCGAACCAACCCATATGCTCCCATTTTTAATAAGATTCCAGCGAGAAGCATACAGGTACTGTAATGTGCCTCGCCGTGGGTGTCAGGTAACCAAGTATGTAAGGGTATAATCGGCAATTTGACGGCAAAAGCAATAAGAAATCCAATATAAAATAGTATTTCAAGTGTGACAGGATAGGATTGATTAGCTAATAGTTCTAAATTTAATGTTCGTTCGTTCGAACCATATAAACTTATACCTAAAACTCCTATTAATAAAAAAATAGAACTTCCTGCAGTGTATAAAATAAATTTTGTAGCTGAATACAGACGTTTCTTTCCACCCCACATGGCTAAAAGTAGGTAAACGGGAATTAATTCTAATTCCCACATGATGAAAAAAAGTAAAAGATCCCGAGAAGAAAATGATCCTATTTGACCGCTGTACATTGCTAACATCAGAAAATGGAATAATCGGGAATCCCGAGTAACTGGAAAAGCCGCTAAAGTAGCTAAAGTAGTAATAAATCCCGTTAGTAAAATAGTTCCTATAGAAAGCCCATCTATTCCCAGTCTCCAATAAAACTCAAAAAAATTGATCCATTTATAATCTTCGGACAGTTGAATTAATGGATCGTCCAGTTTAAAATTATAACAAAAAGCGTAGGTCGTTAGAAGAAGTTCTAATATACAAATGCCTATAGTATACCACTTGTTGACTTTATTTCCCCTATGCGGGAGAAATAACATTAATGAACCGGCAGTTATTGGAAAAACAACAATTATTGTTAACCAAGGAAAATCATTCGTGGTAAAGACAAGATACACCAGGTCCAAAGAACGCGTACTCAAAAAAATATAATTTAACTTTTTTGAGTACGAGTACTTGTCAATAAAAAAAAAATAAAATGTATTCCAAATTTATTCAAATGAGGTTTTCTGTAACGTATCAATAAGCTAGACCCATGCTTCGAGTTGTTTCATGCCATAAATAAACTCGAACGCTCAAAAAATCCGTTGGACAGGCAGATTCACATCTCTTACAGCCAACACAGTCCTCGGTTCTTGGAGCGGAAGCTATTTGCTTGGCTTTACATCCATCCCAAGGTATCATTTCTAATACGTCTGTAGGGCATGCTCGGACACATTGAGTACATCCTATACAGGTATCATAAATTTTAACTGAATGTGACATAGGATCTATAGTTTTTTGAATGTCATAAATTTTCAATCTAGTAAACTTCTAACTACATGATATATTAAAATACTAGATGAAGCAATGATTTCCTTTAATAGAATTTTTGTAATGAATTCTGGCTCAATTTATAAAAAACGGGGGCTAAAATACTTTGATTTCTTATATTTTGCCAAATATAATCTGGTAAATAATAACCTATAATATATATATATGAAAATTTCAACCTATAAATTTTTTTTTATGCTACTTATTTAATAAGGTCGATTGGTTGATTCGAGTTGATTTTCTGTTACGATAAATTGAAGAGACTATAGCTAATCCAATAGCTGCCTCAGCGGCTGCAATTGCTATAACAAAAATGCAGAAAATATCCCCTTTGAGTTGGGAATTATCAAAAAAATCAGAAAATGTTACGAAATTCAGATTAACTGAATTGAGGATAAGTTCAAGACACATAAGAGCCCTAACCATATTTCGACTCGTGATCAATCCATAAAGACCAATCAAAAATAAATAGGCACTCAAAACAAGTACATGTTCGAGTATCATTGAGCAACTCCTTATCAAATTTTATTCATTTCAATATGAATAATAAAACTAATCCAACGGATTCGATCAACTAGAATATAACAAAAAAGTACGCATAAAAACTATATTAGGGTATTAGGGTAGGGAAAATTTTTTAAAATATATATATAATATATAAAATTTTCTATTTAAATTTAAAATATTAAAATTAAAATATGAAATAGTATTCAATCAAATTTACTGAACAGAAAAAATATCATAGCATAGACAAGGTTTTCTTTTATCTTTACTAAATTAGAACATTTTTTATTGACGAGCCACCGAAATTGCACCTATCAAAGCAACTAAAAGAATTATTGAAATGAGCTCAAATGGAAGAAAAAAATCTGTTGATAAATGAATTCCTATTTGTTGGCTATTACTTATCAAATCTTGCTCTAGAATCTGGTTTAATCTTGTAGTCCAAATAACCCCGTACCACGATGTATCGAGAATAGTCGAAATTAATAAAAAAAGAATAGTTGTACAAACCAATGAAGTAATACCATTCCCAACGGTCCACAGACTGAAATATGTGGAATATTCTGAATCGTTCATGAACATCACCGCAAATATTATTAAAATATTTATGGCCCCCACATAAATAAGGAGTTGTGCAGCAGCTAAAAAATGTGAATTTGATAGAATATACAATAAAGATATACAAACAAGAACAAATCCTAAGGAAAAGGCTGCAAATATTGGGTTGGGAAGTAATACCACTCCCAGACCTCCTACTATAAGACCGAATCCCAGAAAAACTAAAATAAAATCATGTAGTGGTCCAGGCAAATCCATTATATTATAAAAATAAGAAAAAAATATAAATCCTTTTCATGATCTTATTAATTTAACCGGGGAATTTTTTTTAATATGTTTATAAGAGAGTGAAATTAGAATCTAATAGAGTAAATACAATTATTAGACAGTTTCGCTTTTTTATTCTAAAGTTTATTTTCAACCTATCTCTTTCAAGAAAATACTTACGAATAAAAAAAAAGGGAGCCTCAATATTATTATATAAATACAAATTTTTATTTAAATTCTGTATATAATTCAACAATTTTTAATTATTTTTTTAATCAAATTAATGGGTTTACCCATTTTTTGTTTGAGGTGAATTAAAAATTGTTCGAATAGTGTAATCGTCAATTACTGACATTGGTAAACGACCCAAAGCTATTTGATTATAATTCAATTCGTGACGATCATACGTTGAAAATTCATATTCTTCCGTCATTGACAAACAATTTGTTGGACAATACTCAACACAATTACCACAAAATATACAAATTCCAAAATCAATACTGTAATTAAGCAATCGTTTTTTTCGAATATTAGTTTCCAATTTCCAATCAACAACAGGCAGATCTATAGGACATACTCGAACACATACTTCACAAGCAATGCATTTATCAAATTCGAAATGGATTCGACCGCGGAAACGTTCCGATGTTATTAATTTTTCATAGGGATATTGAATAGTTACAGGTAAACGATTTGTGTGGGATAAGGTAATCATGAAACCTTGACCAATATACCTTGCAGCTCGTAGGGTTTGTTGACCATAATTCATCAACCCGGTTATCATAGGAAGCATATTGTAATTATCTATGAATAATTTTATCTTTGTTTCTTTCTCTTGTTTAAAACAAGTAATGATTCATTTTAATTTATAGTGAAAAGAGTTGGAAAGAAGTTGTTAATAATAGATTACCAAGGGAAATCGGTAAAAGAAATTTCCATCCAAGATTTAATAGTTGATCCATTCTTAGCCTAGGTAAAGTCCATCTTGTTGCGATAGAAATAAACAAGAACAAATAAGTTTTAGCTAATGTAATAAAGAGACCAAGTGTTGTTCCAAAAAGTTGATCCCTTTCAAATATCTCCAGAATCGATATAGACGGAATAGAAATATTCCAACCGCCTAAGTATAGAACTGTTACAAATAATGAGGAAATTAATAGATTTAGATAAGAAGCAACGTAAAATAAACCAAATTTTATACCTGAGTATTCAGTTTGATAACCTGCTATTAATTCTTCTTCCGCTTCTGGTAAATCAAACGGTAACCTCTCGCATTCGGCTAGGGACGAAATTAGAAAAATGATAAAACCTATAGGTTGACGCCATAAATTCCATCCCCAAAAACCATATTTTGATTGTGCTTCAACTATATCAACTGTACTTAAACTGTTAGATAATCCTAGTCGGTGATAACATTACTATTCGCACCGCTATTACAAAACCGTACATGAGGTCTTCGCCTCATACGGCTCCTCGGGGGCCCTAAATAAATCTAAGGACCAGATTAGTATTATTTAAATGGCTCTGATTCCAATAGATTAAATAGAACTATATCTGGGATCCCAAATTATACCAATGGAATTCTGTCTGCTCAAATTCGAATAAACAAAAAGCACTTCGGAATTCATCTCATCCTTTACAAAAATTAATTTCTATTTGTTGAGTAATAACTTAATCCTTTAATAAAATACTCCTTGTAAAAAAATAGGTATTTCAGCCCATCGTGAGTTTCAATTACGAAAAAGAATTAGACATCCTATTAGTTTTTTAGTCATGACATAAATTTTATTTTCGAAATATATATATATAAAAGAAAAAACTATCCTTGTTTCGTTCCTATTCTTCTTTATTTTGTAGAAAAAAAGTTAGTGGACTTAAAAAATAAAGGATTATTTCGTTTCTGATAGTCATTACATTTATCAGTGGATAGGAGCATACTCTGAATCGGAATCTTGGGGAGTACTGTCTGATCATTTCTACTAATTTCCAGCCCCAATTAACCTTCTTTTTTTTTTTTTTTTATGTTATGCATAAATATCCTTTTCAATTTTGTTAAGCTCTATTACAAATTCTTTGTGTATTTTTGTGTTTCTAACCATCCACCAATTTTTACCTAATTGCCGCTCAATTTGTAATACATCTACGTTAATCTATATAACTTAACTTAACTGAGAGTAAAAAAAATCATACGGTTAATTTAACCCGCTTCAAGCCAGGATGACTAATCAACCAACCTTGGGGTAAATTCTTACGCTTATGTTTATTTCTGTTTAACCTTTGTACATAGGAAATGAGACTCAAAATTTTTTACTGCTAATTTCTGAACAGTTTTTTTCACTCATATAACTATCAAATTACTTTTATTAATATTACCCTGAAAGAGAATTATATATATTCTTTTTTTTTTAACTTAGTCATCTCGAACAAAATGAATAATAAAAATAAACGTTTATGTTTCAACGAATCGCACGTAGAGATATTGATAAAACACATAGAGTTAATGGTATTTCATAACTAATAGATTGGGCAGCAGCTCGCAGACCACCTAAAAAAGAATATTTATTATTTGATCCATATCCTGACATAAGAAGTCCAATCGGAGCAATACTTGAGATGGCAACCCATAAAAAAATACCTATATTGAGATCTGCTAAAACAAGGTGATTGCTAAAGGGAATTACTGAATAACTTAGTAAAATTGAGATAACTGCTATAGATGGTCCAATACTAAATAAAGGAGTATTTCCTCTAGATGGACGAAGATCTTCTTTGAAAAGTAGTTTTGTCCCATCGGCTAGAGCTTGAAGAATTCCCAACGGGCCGGCGTATTCAGGTCCAATACGTTGTTGTATCCCTGCAGATATTTCTCTTTCTAACCACACAATTACTAGTACACCGGTTATGATTCCCAATACAAGAGAAAATATAGGGACAAATATCCATATGAGTTCATAGACCTCTTTTAAAAATTCAAAACTAACAAAAGAATTTATAGTTATAGTTTGTACTTCTGTTGCATCAATTATCATTTTACCGATCAACTTCTCCCATAATTATATCTATGCTACCGAGTATCGTCATAATATCAGCCAATTTCATTCTTTTAACTAGTTCAGGAAGAATTTGCAAATTAATAAAACCCGGCGGTCGGATTTTCCATCTCCAAGGAAAACCACTTTGATCTCCTATGAGAAAAATTCCCAATTCCCCTTTTGGAGCTTCAACTCTTACATAAAGTTCTTGTTTCGATAATTCAAAAGTAGGAGAAGGTTTTTTACTAATAAATCGATATTCAAAATCAGTCCATTCTGGATTCCTTTTTATATCAAAGCCTCTACTTTCTAAATTCTCATAGGGACCCCCCGGAAGTCCTTCCAGAGCCTGTTGAATAATTTTTATGGATTCTGTCATTTCGCTAAGTCGTACTAAATAACGAGCTAACGAATCTCCTTGTTTTTGCCACTGAATTTCCCATTCAAATTCATCGTAAGACTCATAACGATCAACTTTACGAAGATCCCACGGTATTCCGGATGCGCGTAACATTGGTCCGGATAAACCCCAATTTATTGCTTCTTCCCCACTAATAATCCCAACTCCTTCAACCCGTTCTAAAAAAATAGGATTTCGTGTAATCAGTTTTTGATATTCAACAACCTCTGTTAAAAAATAATCACAAAAATCCAAGCATTTATCTATCCAACCATAAGGTAAATCGGCCGCTAGTCCTCCAATACGAAAAAAATTATGCATCATTCTCATACCGGTGGCAGCTTCGAATAGATCATATACAAACTCTCGTTCTCTGAAAATATAGAAAAAGGGAGTCTGTGCGCCAATATCCGCCATAAAAGGGCCAAGCCATAACAGATGAGAAGCTATACGGCTCAATTCCAACATAATTACTCTGATATAGCTGGCCCGTTTAGGAACTTGAATATTTCCCAATTGTTCTGGTCCATTTACGGTTATTGCTTCTGTAAACATAGTAGCTAAATAATCCCATCGCGTTACATAAGGTAAATATTGTATAATTGCTCGGTTTTCTGCAATTTTTTCCATTCCTCTGTGTAAATAACCCAATACGGGTTCACAATCAACAACATCCTCACCATCTAGAGTAACAATTAAGCGCAGAACACCATGCATGGATGGGTGGTGAGGTCCCATATTGACTATCATAAGATCTTTTCCTGTAACTGGTATCTTCATAAGTTTTTCCTTAATTCGTTCTGGCATGAATTAGATTGTTGAAAAAGAAGTTTATCAAAAAATTTAAGACCTAAAAATTTAATAAATTCACAATTTTATAATTTAACGGGTTTTTAATTCCCGAATATTCAACTGATTAATTAATTCTTTATAACGTACTTGATTTTTTTTTGACAAATAAGCCAACAGTCGTTGACGTTTTCCCAGAATTTTTCGTAGACCCCTCTGAGATAAATAATCTTTTCTGTGCAATTCCAAATGTGAAGTAAGTCTTCGTATCTTATTAGTGAAACTGAATACTTGAAATTCAACGGATCCCCTGCTTTCTTCTTTTTTTTCTTGAAATGAAATTAATGCATTTTTTATCATAAAAAGAAATCCTTCCCCTTTTAATATGAATTTTAAAATCTTAACTTTACTGATCAGTAATAATAATGGTAGTGTTTTTGTAAAAGAATCTTAATTTCATTATCAACTTCTTAATTTTTCATTAAAAAAAAGTTTAAATTTAGATCAACAAAGTAGAATTCTGTTAAGTTATTTGTGGAGCTGCTCTTATTTATATTATTGATTCAACGAATCTCATGTATAAAGATTTTAGTTAAAACAATCCCGCATATTTATTAGTGCATACAAATATTTTCATATATCGTAACTTATATATTATAGTCAAATATTAAAATATAATTAATTAATTTGAAATCGCGTATACATATGTATTCTTATCATACTGAAATTATTTCCGTTAGCAGTATTAAACCAAAAACGATTCATACAAGCTAAATCTTCTAATCTAAAATTGGGCCAAAGAAATGATTTTAATTTAATTAGGTTTTTTTGATCTTTATCAAGATCTTTCTTTTTATGCAACACTGCGGCCAGGTTTTGAATATTCTTATTAAATCTTGAATTTCTATCCCTCGCATTTTTTTTTTTTAAGTTGAAACAAATTAGAATTCTAAATTCTCTACGTCGTTTAGGGGATAGAATATTTTCAGGGACAAAGAAATCAGAATTATTTTTTTTATCAATATAGCTTTTTTTTTTGTATCTTTTACTTATTTTATATTTAGTTTTATGAACCAATGAAATACCTACGGTTCTATATATAATAAGTTGTCCATCGTTTTTTACAGACAAACGGACAGGCTCAACAATCAATATTGCTTTTTTCATTAATTTTGCCAAAGTTAAATTATCATTAATGATTAGAAGATCTAGGCTTATTTCTCCTTTTTCAATAGAAGATATCGTTATCTCGTTTAGATTTTTTAGTCTAACCAATAGGCAGTATACTTTTATATTATTGATAATTTTTTGATTAACAAAACAATTCCATCGCAATTGAAAATGCGAAAACCTTGTAAGAAATAAATCAAGTTCCAATTCGACATTCCTTTTGTATTGTTTTTTATTTTTACTTTTTTTTATCTTCGATTCTGCAGAATTTTCTTCAATATTTTTTTTTTTGTTTAAGAGAGCTAATTCAGGAGTTAGTTTTTTTGCTTTTTCAAGCTCTCCTTGACCTGCCAAGTCTTTTTCTTCCTTATTTAGATTATAAAGTTGAAGGGATTTTTTTTCATTTGATGGTATATTTAGAGTGAACTCGTTATTAACATTTTTTGTTTCATTTTCATTAAAATTGAAAAGAAGCGATTTAATCGGTATTATCCACGGTTTCAGTTTATATGTACTCGAAAATAATAACAATTCTGTAAAGAACAAAAAGTAAAAATTTGTTATATGATGATTTAGTATTTCTTCGTTCATTCCCATCCAATCAAAAAATAAACTTTTTTGATTGGCAAGACCAGTTATTTCATAAACGCTTTGATAGTTCTGAGCTTTAGTCTTAATATAGTTTTTTTGACTATTGATATCAACCCAAGGCTCAATATTTACTTTTTTGCTAAACAAAAAGTCGAGAATTCTCCAATCCAAATATTTTCTATGCTGAATTTCCCCTATACCCCAACTATTATATTTTTTTCTAAAATAAGAGACTAAACGATTATCTCGAGAAATCCCTATAGACATGTCAAAATTTTTTTCTGTATAATTAATGGATTTGTAGCAAAAAAGATTATATATATAATCTTTTTTTAAATTCTGTTTTGGATTTAATAACGCGTCGGCCTCAAAAAAATTTTGTTTTTTGTAATTATAAAATTTATTTTTTTCATATGAATTCTCTGTGGTAAAACTAGGATTTATAACTAGAGAGTCTTGGTTTATTTTATTTTTCCATTTTTGGGTTAATAATCTCGCCCATGCAATCGTAGATAAATTGTATTGAGAATGACTTCGTATAGAATGACTTCGTAACCAGTTTTTCCAGTTATTTACTTCAGAATTAAAAAAGGTTTTATCTTTCAATTCAGAATTAAAAATTCCTTGTTCTTTAAAAAAAACCTTTATTTTATTCGTAACAAAATAGGATGTTATGCCTATGTTAGATTCAATAATAGCCTTTAATTTAGAAAAGTTACTAACTTTAATTTGTGATAATTTGTAAAATACATATGCTTGTGATAAAGAGCGTAGGTCGTAATTAATTTTTTTTTTTTTGTGTATTAAATTTTTTAGAGTAGAAATAAAATATATGGTATTTTTTTTTTTTCTTTTTTTTTCTCCATTTTCTTTATTCTTGTAAATATTTTTATCAAAAATTGTTTTTGTTGATTTAAAAAAAATTTGTGTAGTAATTCTTGGAATATTAATGATACCGAGCAAAATAGCTATAGACAGTTGTTCAATACAAAATTTAAAAAAAAAAAGAGCTTTACGAAATAATCGGATATTTTTTCTTTTGAATGCCTGCCAACTTTTTTTTGATGACTCAATTATTTTAGAATCATAACGCCGTTTGTTACAACTATTAGTTAGGTTTTCTTTTGAAATTTCTTCTGTTTGATTTCTAATTGTCTTTATTCTATCAATCAAAATTTTTAGTTTGTTTTCGCTGAGTGAAAAATTTGTCCACTCCATGGATTTTTTTTGAACAGATACTTCATGAATCATCTGATTACTCATTAGTGACTCTTTTTTAGTTTCATTTAATTCATATATTTCTCT